ACTAATAGAAAATCGAAACGGAAAGTATAAATAAAAAGTATAAAGACTATGAAAGTCTAAATACTATGACTAGAACGCGGTACAAGTAAAAAAAAAAAAAGAATTCTTCCAAACCGATCCAAAAAGAATATAAACAAAAAAAGCAAAAGGCTTTACACAATTTTTTTGATCATACATCACTTTCAACAAAAATTTTCTTCTTTTGAAGAACTTGATGTTGATAAATCCGTAGATCTAAAAATTCATTTCGGATAATTGAACCTTTTCAAACTGTTTCTTTTTAAGAACCAAAAAGATTTGTGCTAAAATAACAGATGCCAAAAAGAACAAAAGGCCTTGGACACGTAATGGGTCTTGAAGTACTATTTCCGCATCCCCCTGACCAAATCCACCCACATTGGGATTACTTGTTAATGGTTGATCCAGTTTGATGGATTCGCCTTCTGAAATAAGAAGTTCTGGTCCTGGGGGTATAATATCCGTCACTTGACGTCCCTCTGACGCATCCGTTATGATTATTTCGTATCCCCCTTTTTCTTTTCGTATGATTTTGCTTACTATACCTGTTGCTGTAGCATTATAAACCGTATTGTTACTCTTGCTCCCGTCGGGATAAATCTGACCCCTTCCCCGGTTTCCGCCTACATATATGGGATATTTTAAGAAGTGAACGCCCCTCTTAGTAGCAGGGTCCGGAGAAATAATAGGGAAGGTGATTTCGCTATATTTCTGACCAGGAACAGGGCCTATCACAAGAATATTTTTATTAGTCGGGCGATAACTCTGAAAAAAAAGATTACCTATCTTTTCTTTTATCTCGGGCGAAATACGATCGGGAGGGGCTAATTCAAACCCCTCAGGTAAAATAAGAACAGCCCCCACATTCAAGGCACCTTTTTTACCATTGGCAAGCACTTGTTTCAGTTGCATATCATAAGGAATTCGAACAACTGCTTCAAATACAGTATCCGGAAGTACCGCTTGGGGAACCTCAATACTCACGGGCTTATTGGCTAAATGACAATTGGCGCATACAATACGGCCAGTTGCTTCGCGTGGATTTTCATAACCCTGCTGTGCAAAAATGGGATATGCATTTGAAATAGATGCCCGAGTTATTATATATATGATGAGCGATACGGAAATGGAGCGAGTAATCTCTTCTTTTATCCAAGAGAAGGTCTTTCTAGTTTGCATGGTCCAATCGTTGATCCCCAAAATTTCTACAATAAAATTAGGTGGGTTCCTAGTAAAGTTCCCTATCTACTAAGCTGCTATTTACTGAAAAATTTTTACTAAAATCTAGGAGGAATCCGAATTTCTTGGATGTATAGAGAAAAGAAGTGCATAATATAAAAACAGTAAGATTTTTAATGTTTTACTTATGGACAAAATAACAAACATTCCATTTGGATCAGGGGATCCTTTTTCATTTCAATCACTCATTGAATGATAAATCACTACAAGTGACGGAGATATACGATTTAAATAATAGAAGACCCAATATTTAAAAATCGTATCAACAATGACTGGAAGAATGGAAGCAAGGACAGGTAAAATTTGATCATTATGAGTAAATCCAAAATCGTTGTAGACAGAGCCAATCATTAGTTCCCAACCGCGGGTTGAATGGAATCCTATACATAAGTCGCTTAAAAAAAGAATAGAAAGGGCTTTTATTGTGTCATTTAAGTTATATACGAATTCTTGAACCCAGGAATTAAGAATAATAAGTTTTTCTTTACCTAGAATATAATAACCGCTTAGAATAACGAAACAGATTAGATTTGTGGAGAAGCGCAAAATTGTATGGATACGATCCTCATTGTGTATCTTGATCCATTCGATCGTTTCTTTTTGGATTTCGATACGAAACTTCTGTAGATGTGGTTCCGGGTATTCCTTTACCATTTGGTCCAAGAGGAGGAGTTCTTCTAATTCTATGAATTTTGCTAGAATACTCTTTTCTTGAGTATCATTGAAAAAAGTTTCGGATTTACTTGTATTCCACCAATAAATAATCCAAGATTCCAGACTTTTTTTAAATAAAAAAGAGATCCACCAGGGCAAAAATACTATAGATGTAAAATAGAGAATACAGGTAAATGCTTTTTTTTTCATTTTGCATCTGTGAATTTTTAATGAATCGACTTCATTCGTTAACTCTATATGATCTAAAGTCTTATATCAAGCATAAGTTTTATTACAAGGCTTCAAACCTATAAATTTCTAATAGTATAAAAATAAAAAATAAAAAGAGAATATCTTTTTTCTATATCTTTTTCTCTATATCTTTTTCCAAAATACTTTTTTTGATCTATCAAATGAGTCCCGTTATTTAAATTTGTTTGGTACTCTTTTTCTTAGTGAATTTACGGAATTTAGGGAATTTACATACGCATAAAAAATTTTTTGGATAAGAGGGCAAAAAGGGTTTTGTTTTCGAATTTTTGCGTATATAGAATATAGAATATAAGCCGTTTTTGATTCATTAGTATTCTAAAAGAATTTCAGTTAAATTATGCTATAAGAAAGAGAACTCTTGACTTCGGATTTTGACCTTGACCTCCCGCTAAGAAAATTGTTTATTCTTCAGTTCATTTCAAAATACTTGAATTGGTACACGCAAGAAATAGGCCAATTTCGCAGCCTTTTGCTCAATTTCTCGTGGCTCAGCAGTACGAGTCAAAGGAATGGGACCCTGGCCTCTGATTTCCATATAAAGGACGTGCCGAGCATAAATACCCTCTTTAACTTCGATTCTGATCGACTGAATATCTTTCATAAGGAATCGGAGTAAGATGCGACGATTTTTTCCAGGAAATCCCCAACGAAAAATACACACTATCCCTTCTTTTCTATCGAATCGATCATAACCACTACCCACATTCCACGAAATTGTGCACCATAAATAAGAGCTAATAAATAGACCGGCGATCCCATAGAAAGACATTACGATCCCTTGTGGAAAAAAAATGATTTGTTCAGACGGAAATAAAGATATCAAATTTCTGTCAAGATAACTGGAAATTCCGACTAATAAAAACCCCAATGAACCTAAAAAAAGTATAAAGGCCCAGCAGAAATTGCTTTTTTTTCGAGACCCCACTATAAGTTCTATCCATATATGTTCTGATTGCCAATTCATACTAGATCCAGTTGTATTTTATTGGAAGTGGGAGACTTGCCCAAATCAATTTGACTTTCCTTTTTTTCCAAAGGAACTTTTACCAACTCTCAATATTCTTATGTGAATCTTTAGGAAAAATTCCTTAGATCTAGACTTAGATCTAAAATAATAGTAGCTTTCCCATAAAATCTCCTATTTACACACATATAGCCCCATTCATGTGTTCTACATTTAGTTCAGACATACGCCCCAATTTCTTTTCAATTAGCCAATTTACTCATATATCATATTTACGTTTGCACAAGAACCCTTTAACTTTCATTTATGTTTGATATGTTTGAAGAAACCCGCATTTTATACAATATTATACTGAATAGATATCCGTGTTATAATCCAAGTCCAAGTCTCTAAGTCTTGAAAAAAAAATACATGAAATTTATCACATCAGATCTATCAGATTTAAAAAATCTTGTTTTTTTGAACATGAAGAGATAAAGAAACCATTGCAATTGCTGGAAAGACTAAGCCCACTAAAGGCACAAAAATAGGGGGTAAGTTGTTGAGAATTGTCATAGAATGGGCACCTCGATTCAATATTTGTATCTGTTATTTCTTTTTATATTAATCTTTTTACCTATTATTGCTATATTCTATTGTTAGAAAGATAGCTTAGATTCGTTCTAATTCGTATATAATTATACTAAGTATATCTAAGTGAGTATATATAATAAAGTGAATTAAAGTGAAATGCAGAGAGTGTACAATTAACTAAATGCACTTTTTTCCGCACGAAGTGGATATTAATCCACTTGTTTTCTTCTTCTTTTCTTCTATTATTTTTTATCTTTTTCTTGTCTTCTAACTTTAATCTTTAATTTTCGAATTTGACTTTAATAAATCTAATAAAGAGTTTTTTCCGCTTAGAAATTCCCGGCAAATTCGTTATTGGTTATAATCCGAAGGTAAGAAAAGAACACGAAATTCGTTTTATTTAGTTTACATTTACCTTGTCTAGTTGAATTTCGCGGAAGAAAGAATTCGCCCTTTTATTTTTATATTGTTGCTAGAAGGTTCCCTATTTAGGAATTAGGAATATAGAAAGATAATGCAGATAATTTGTTTATCTGCATTATCTTTCTATAATTTCTTCTTATGCCACCCCCAAAAAATCCATTTTAAGATTTTTCCTTTGATTCCGATAACTAAATACTTACTTAATATTTATTTCGCAAAAAAAATTAACGAATTTTGAACTTTATTATTAACTTAGGACTCCGCTGAATTTTTTATTCTTTTTTATTCAAAGGACAAAAATTGTGTAGCTGTAATAACTCATCCAAAACGCCCTTTAACAGATTACGTGGTACTATTGGGTCCAATAAACCATTTTCAAATAAAACTTCGGCTGTTTGTGAACCTTCAGGTACTTCTATATTTAATGTTTGTTCAATTACTCTTTTACCCGCAAATGCAATATAAGCGTCGGGTTCACTAATAATGATATCCCCCAACATACCAAAACTTGCTGTCACCCCACCAGTCGTAGGAGTTGTAAGGATTGATATATAAAATGACTTTTTATTCGATTTATAATCATATAAAGCGGCAGATATTTTAGCCATTTGCATCAAGCTCAAACTTCCTTCGTACATGCGGGCTCCTCCGGAAGCACACACTAGAATAAGGGGTAAAATTTGATTGGTAGCATATTCGATCAAACGAGTGATTTTCTCACCTACTACGCATCCCATACTACCTCCGATAAATCGAAAATCCATCACTCCAATTGCTACGGGAATGCCGTTTATTTGACCTATACCTGTTTGAACAGCTTCGGATAATTCTGTTTCGTCTTGACAAGAAAAAATGCGCTCTAGATAAGGTTTATCCTCCACCTCCACCTTTTCTTCTTCGATCTCCAACCATGACCAGTCCTCTTCTTCCTCCGGATCCTCTTTTTTCTTCTTTTTTTGCTCTTCCTTCTCCGGATCCCACGGATTCCATTCGTCTACGTCCCACGGATCCCATTCCTCTTCGTCCGATTCCTCTTCGTCCCATTCCTCTTCCTCCGGATCCTCTTTCTCCGGATCCTCTTCGTCCGGATCCGATTCCTCCGGATCCTCTTCCTCCGGATCCGATTCCTCCGGATCCTCTTCGTCCGGATCCTCTTCGTCCGGATCCTCTTCGTCCGGATCCTCTTCGTCCGGATCCTCTTCGTCCGGATCCGATTCTTCTTTCTCCGATTCTTCTTTCTCCGATTCCTCTTTATCTTCCGGATCCGATTCCTCTTCCTCCGATTCCTCCTCCGGATCTGTATTTGGATCTGGATCCGAATACGAATACAAATCCGAATCTAGATCCCACTCGTCTTCCGAGTCTTCCTCGTTTTCATCGTCTTCCGACTCTGGATGCCAATCCCATTCAATGGGATCCAGAATTGACATGTATTCATCCTCTTTACCCGCTTCATCCATGGGATCCCAAGTGCCTGGATCAATCGAATCCTCTTTAGTGCCTGGATCAATCGAATCCTCTTTAGTGCCTGGATCAATCGAATCCTCTTTAGTGCCTGGATCAATCGAATCCTCTTTAGTGCCTGGATCAATCGAATCCTCTTTATCCGCTTTATCCATAGGATCCCAAGTGCCTGGATCAATCGAATCCTCTTTAGTGCCTGGATCAATCGAATCCTCTTTAGTGCCTGGATCAATCGAATCCTCTTTATCCGCTTTATCCATAGGATCCCAAGTGCCTGGATCAATCGAAAGTTCAATTCGTTCCGGGCTATCTACTCTCAAATGACAGCCGCAGTGTTCGCAAATATTCAGTCTTGACGTAAAAAATAACCTCTTATAATTTATTCCATAACAAGTTTCACATTGAACCCAAAAAGCGCTATAATCTATAGTTTTTCTTTCATTTGTGCTAGGTTCTTCATTTTCATCCTTATGGTCATCGGAATTATCATTCGTGCTAGGTTCTTCATTTTCGCCGTTATGAGTATCTGAATTATCATTCGTGCTAGGGTCTTCATTTTCACCCTTATGGTCATCTGAATTATCATTCGTGCTAGGTTCTTCATTATGGTCATCGGAATTATCATTCGTGCTAGTCCCGAACAGACTACCGTTTTGACTCCCGAACAGACTACCGTTTTGACTCCCGAACAGACTACCATTTTGACTTCCACTGTCATCGGAATTATCATTCCCGAACAGACTACCATTATCCACGAATCGATTGCGAATCCCATTTGGATTTGGTCTGTCGTCGGAATTAGCATCTCTGCTGCTCCACACCCAGATCCGTAATGGACTAGCATTATTTTCATTTGTGTTTCGGCTTGGCCTACCATTTTGACTTCCACTGTCATCGGAATTACCACTCGTGCTAGGTTCTTCATTTTCGCCGTTATGAGTATCTGAATTATCATTCGTGCTAGGTTCTTTACTTTCGCCGTTATGAGTATCTGAATTATCATTCGTGCTAGGGTCTTCACTTTCGCCGTTATGGTTATCGGAACTATGGTTATCGGAATTATGATTTGGGTCAATGCTCCCATTTTTTTGATTTGCACTAACGCTCGCAATCAAATCGTCAAGAAAATCGTCAATGATACTATCGATCATATTATCGATAACACGTTCCCGATAACTATGATTAAAATAACGAATAAAACAACTCTGTAGCGCACTCCGAAAAAAGGGATCGTTGGTAATCTCAGAAGCTGGATTTTCTATTTCAATATCATTTTTATTTTCATTTTCCAAAGGATTTTCATTTTCCAAAGGATTTTCATTTTCCAAAGGATCCGGATCCCTATTACTGCAACAAGGGGTCCATAATATTTTCTTATTCAAATTAGCCATTTCGAATCTCCCTAAAATTTTTTTATTACATGCATGCTGATTTTCCTAAAACACTTTCCTAAAATATTTTCCTAATTATTTTCCTAAAGCATTTTCCTAATTAAGGAACATTTTCTAAATATATATATTTTGATTACTATTTTTAATAGCAATTAGCATTATTTAATATTTCAATACCATTTTCAATAACATTCTTGAATATTTCAAATTTTTTCAATATTTTCATTTGCTTGTTACAATATGATATGTCACTATGTAAGTAAATAGTAACAAGCGGATGGATAGTTATTCGATTGAATATTTCAATATCTGTCAGATTAAACCCAATGATTCGGTTTATTCCTTCGGATTATTATATCTTCACTTCAGTCGTACTGTTCCCTAATGTACTGTTCCCTAATACTATATAGGGAGTATAGGGAACTTTCGTATCGTAATATCATAAAACGATACGTCTTTTTGGATGATTTGACTCAATCCAAATCTCTCGGCTCAATCCTT